TCCTTTTAAGAAATAAAGTTTTTGATCGGAATATGAATCAAACCGAAAGACCCCTTAACTATTTAGAGGGTTATATAGAACGAATCACACTTTTACCACTAAACTATACCCGCTACAATGTGATTATTATACAAAAATGGACCTTTTGTCGAACAGGGGAATTAGGCGTAATCAAGATAGGATCATAAAAGAATCATGAAAATTAGAGTGTTGACGTTTTTCGTGGGGGAATTCAAATTTAATGAGATTCGGAAAAGAGGGCTCATTTAAATAACTAAATAACAAGTTCTATCTTTTCTTTTGCTGGAGGAGTTTGATAGATACGGCTCGCCAAAACCACTGAAATCATAACATAAAAATGCATTGTGTAAGAATCCATAGTTTCATTTTTTTATTCCAGTAAGGTCGTCAAGTAAATAAAAAAGGAAGACAGAATAATAAGAAATGACACTTTTATTTTATATAATAAGAAAGGAAAAAGTCCTTCGTCTTTTTGTTGTTGCTTTAATAGCAAGCATTTTTGTTTTCAAATCAGATAAATTATTTTAGATTTTATCTAGGATTCGTTGGAACAAAAAAAAGGCCCGGCTAGGTATTGACCAGGCCAGGCCATGGGAATAAAAGGAACAAAATCAAAGCAACGAGGCCTTCTTTATTTTTCTTTATATTTTTTCTTTCTATTGGACCTTTCGAGCCCTTACTTTATCTAAATTGCTGATAAAAGTTGTACATAATATAAAGAAAGAGAAAGAAAGACTTTTTTCAATTCTTACTTCATGTGTAATGTAACATAGTAATAATAATTATCTTTTTCAATTGGGAGAGATGGCTGAGTGGACTAAAGCGGCGGATTGCTAATCCGTTGTACGAGTTATTCGTACCGAGGGTTCGAATCCCTCTCTTTCCGTTGATGATTGATTTATCTTTCAAATTTTGCAAACCCTTTTTTATTTTATTCTTCACGCCCAGGATTACGTCCTGGATCATTAGATAGGAATCCAAAGATGAAGAGAGAAACAAAGAATATCACTACTGTGTAAACGAAAAGTTTGAGAGTAAGCATTACACAATCTCCAAGATCATTTTTGGGAAAAAACGAGAAAAGAGAATAGATCCTCCATTTTTATACCACATATTCTATTTTGACACCAAGAAATGAAGTGCTTTCTAGAAATAGAAAAGCATTTTTCGAAATGAAAATTCATTTGTAATAAGAGTCTTTCATTACCAAAAATGTCTTTCATATCCACAATTAGATATTGTGGAGGACCCTAATAGGGTTAGGGTCTTTCATTGGAAAAAGGTAAGAATGGGGAAATGGGGCGAGCCTAATTTTGATTTATCGCGGCTATCCCAGACTTTCCATGTTTGAATCGAAGGTTCATACTGTAAGACTTAGTTGATCTTATTAATTGTATTTGTATTGTTAGAATTTTTTTTCTCGAATAAATCATGAATTTCCTAGGCATAGTATTAAAGATTTCATCGAAAACTTACAGCAGCTTGCCAAACAAAGGCTAAGAGAAAAAAGAACAAAGGTATGACTGGCATAACATCTACGATTGGATTCAAAAAAGCATAGGCCTCGGGCAATTTGGCGAATAAAAGACTACTCGAATAAAGGGCAGAATTAAGACAGATACAGATCAAACTAAAGATATTAAGCATAACAGACATTTTTTTCTTGGAGATAATTGCATTTTGATTGAGTTATTGATATAAGTAAAAATCAAGTAAGGTAGAAAAAAACCTTCTTTTTCTTTGAACCTACCCAATCAAAAATCCTCCAATTCTCAAAAGAGAATAGAAGAAATCATACTTTCTTTCATACAATATCTTAATTGAATTATATGTAATGATCAATAAATTAAGTTGAATTCTATATCTACACGTGTCAAAATCCTAGCAAGAATCTAATCTGTTCTATAAAGATTTTCTATAGATATTTGGACCGGAATTGACGAACACCCAATACCAATATTATTCTTTATGAGTGTTGAATAGAAATCTATCGAATAGAAATAGAAATGGGGCGTAGCCAAGTGGTAAGGCAACGGGTTTTGGTCCCGCTATTCGGAGGTTCGAATCCTTCCGTCCCAGAGCATATCCGTTCTATCATAATTTTCTCAGAATAAAGATTGCATTGCTTTTTGAAACAACATTCTGTTTAAAGGCCTAATATTGGATAGAATGTGATTATTGTTTCTTTTCTGATTTTTAATGATTCTTCTCTGAATCATATCATCAAAAACTGAACTTAATCGAGTTCAAATGACATGCTGATGTAACTGAATATATTTGTGATCCAAGTAAGATGGGAACATAGATCACAAGAGTTTGAATTCAAAAAAGTAGGGCAGGCTTTTGTCCTATGCTCATTTCCTTCATATTGAAGGAAATTAGTTACTTAGAAAAACCTGACGTCCCATATCTATTTGAATTTTCAAAGATCCTTTTTGAATCGAAATGCGAAAGAGCCTATCTTACCTATCTTACCTATCTTTTATTCCCTATCATTTAAAGTATCCCAATTATTAATATTCTAATGTTCTGCGGATCTCTGAATTCTAAACAAGAGTAAGAGGGGGTTCTTGGTACTAATGAAATTCACTCAATGGGATTAAGTCTCTTAAGACTGGGTTAGGGTAAAATAAAAAATAGGAGCAAGGACAAGGACTTAATCTGGACTTGTTTGTCTTTGTCCCTAGACAAGATAGTCTGCATTCCGTAAAAAAGGATCCCTTTTTTATTTATGACTCATCATTCCCATAGAATTTGGGGAGTAGATAGGCGTTAATCAGCAATGGAAGGTATTAATTTGAATATCTGTGTCTGTCCAAATTGCATTAACAAAGAATCAAGTTACATATGTAACCGATGTATTTTCTTTGAACTTTTTAAGTATTTCTTGTTTGGCTCTAATGAATAATTGTAAATCCATGTAATGATTGAGACGGGGGGGTGATTCATACATTTTATTCATTTTACTTTATGGCAAGATTGCAGAAAGATTACTTAACCACAGGTTAAATAAAATACATATAAAATTACAATGAGGAAATGCTTAGCTTATATGTATGTATTGTTATCGTTCGATTTCATTCTATTTCAGTAACAACAGTCTTTCGGTTTTTGTGAAAAAGAATTGTAATCCCTAATCCCTTCTATGTGAAAATTGAAATATTTCACTTTAACGAAATATTTCAATTTCACATAGAATATCCATAACAGTGACAGTTGTTCAGTCTATCTGATAGATACGAAAACCCCCTATTCGTTCATCTGATTGAAAAAATAAGAATCGAAAGAATAAGGACCTAACTCTTCCCTTACATCAGTCTTTTTTAGCCATCTCATGAAAAAAACGAAATTGGATTTATTGTTAGATCTATTTATTTGCTTTAAATCATTGATGCTTCAATTCGAAAAGAAAAAGAGATTTAGCTTTCTTATGATGATCAAATGTAATCTTTAAAGATGGGGTCTTGCTAAGATTTTTTCAGAAAAATCTTCACCATCTATGTATAGAAAAAAAGTATAGATTACTATGTCTATGTACCGACTGAACCAATGACTATTCATGATTCCATAATTGAATCAATTCCATACTGGTTCCAAATTAGAGGAATGTTATGGTAAAACTTCGTTTGAAACGATGTGGTAGAAAGCAACGTGCGACTTGAAGGACACGATCCGGTGTGGATTCTTAGTCTTACATCCACCATTTTTTATAGGTTTATATAGGAATGAAGGTGCTCTTGGCTCGACATCGTTTGTTCTCTTCCACTACAACCCCTCGTTTTTGTTGGGTTGTAATGTAAATAGTACATGATGGAGCTCGAGTAGAAAGTATTGATTCATTTCTCAGGGGCAAGGATCTAGGGTTAATGCCAATCAATAAATTGGAACAACTTCGTAAGTAGATCTTCGATATAGAAATCGAAAGGATCCGATTGGAGCAAGTTTTTAATTCCAACAGCAAATTTGTTGGAATTGATAAAACCCTTTGGATCCAAAGTGTATCACGCGGGAATCAATCGTTCATATGATTCTTTGATAGAAAGAAATCACAAAAAGGGTATGTTGCTGCCATTTTGAAAGGATTAAGAAGCACCGAAGTAATGTCTAAACCCAATGATTTAAAACAAAGATAAAGGATCCCAGAACAAGGAAACGCCGTTTCCATTGTCTTAATAACTGGATCAGAATAAAGAATCAAAATAGATTTTAAACGAGACAAACAAAAAGGGGGGTTAAAGACCACTCAAAAAATGAAATTGCCTAAAGATTCTCCTTTGAGCTATTTTTGAGAATTTTCCAACTTGAGTTATGAGTACAAATGATTTTTTTTTTTTCAAGAGGGAAGAAGAAAAAAATGAGTTAAATCACAGTCTAATTGATTTTATGGATCCTTTTGCCATTCGTTAGAATTCTATACATAGAAAAAACTTCGAATCATTTTTTCTCGAGCCGTACGAGGAGAAAACTTCCTATACGGTTCTAGGGGGGGGTATTGTTCATCTACATCTATCCCAATGAGCCGTCTATCGAATCGTTGCAATTGATGTTCGATCCCGAAGAGAGGGAAGAGATCTTCGGAAAGTGGGTTTTTATGATCCGATAAGGAATCAAACTTATTTAAATGTTCCTGCTATTCTATATTTCCTTGAAAAAGGTGCTCAGCCTACAGGAACTGTTCAGGATATTTTAAAGAAGGCGGAGATTTTTAAGGAACTTCTCCCTAATCAAATGAAATTCCATTAAGGAAATAAAAAAGGGGGGGTAGTGATTCGTATATAACTTTGTATAACTTTTCTATACTATGTTTTTTTTTATTTCCCCCTTTCTTGTTCTATTCGTATCTATTTATCATTTCTTCCATAGAATCCCATGTTTTATAACGACAAAACCCTATTTGATTGATCCTAGAAATAGAAAATTCTGGCATTCCCTTCAATGGGGCGTTTTTCGTTGGAACTCTACTAACAAGTAACAAACAA